TATTGAAACTATAAACTTCAACCCTCTAGTTATTGATAGAACTATAAAAAATTTCTTTATTCTTTTTCATAAAAGATTTATCATTTATATTATTTCCTAAAAGTTAAAAAATGTATTTTACCAATGAACAAAAAATAAGACCCCTTTTTTATTATTTATTACTCAAAATTACTCAAAACTTGCACATTAATTCGGATAAAAAATTCCAGTTTTTTGTCGGTTGGGTTGAAAGAGACATATAAATGGGAAATTTATATATTCTAATAGATTAATTCAGAGAAATTCAGATAAATACAGATAAATACAGAAAGTTACACAAAAAATTTTCACAATAAATGAATAAATTAATTTCAACGATGTATTAATTTTAACTAAAGATCTCTTTTTTACCCTTCTTAAATATATATATCTTAAATATATATATTCATATTTATACTTTATATATATTATTGTAATTGTGACAAAAAAACGTCGATTATTGTAATTGTGACAAACAGGTTGATGGGGAAAAAAGACTCCCCCATCTCCCAAACAAGAAAATATACTAACAAGGGCTCAAGTTTTGTATCTTGTCTTTATTCTTTTTTCAAAATCAAAAGCTTTTTATAATTTACTAATCCTAATAGCGAAGCGAGTTCTAGTTCATATTGATTAGCCACAAACAATAGGTTTGTTGATTTCCTATTAAGAATGAAATGGGCCTATTTTTCTATTCGGATTATTCCAATGTTTTATTTTATGACTTTTTAGGTCGCACAAAAAAACTTTTTGAGTTTCCGGTAGAAAGAGATTTACCTAATGACAACGCTTTTAAGGCTGCCCAATATCCCTTCCCTTTCCAAATATTTTTACGAATACGCTTTTTTGATATAGAAGTACGTTTTTTTGGAACTGCCATTTAAAAATTAAGAGGTTACTCCTTGTTATAGTTGGATGTGAAAGACATCTATTGGTCAAAACGAATATATTAATTATCTAGTTATTTTATAGAGAATAATTAGATAATATATATTATCTAGAGAAAACAAAAAAAAATATATATAGATAAAAAATGTGCGAAAATAGTACAAAATCTTACTATAAATTTTTTTTCTACATAAAATAGACCGAAGGATTTAAGAACCCTTTAAGAACCCATTGCCTAATGAAAAGCCTAATGAAAACTTTAATTTTTTCTATTAATTGGTCAAACTTGAGTAAAGAATACTTCGAAATTCCATTTTAAAATTCGAATCAAACTAGTAATTAAAGTAATGAATCTGTTAAAAGATACACGTTTTGTTAAAAAAATCTTCGTTATTTTTTTATTAAATTTGATTTTATTTTACCCCTTTTGATAATTACCTCCTTTTTTGATAAATATAAATGATAAATATAAAAATAAATCGTATAGAAAATATAAAATGTTAGATATTATAGCGTTTCCTATAAATGTTTTTTTTATTGAAACGGAAACTAATCAATCAGTTTCATACTGAAACTAGTTAATGATTTGGAACAAACTGACTAAAAAGCGAGATTTGTACAAAAATTGTACCTTAGTTAATCCTATGATTCATATCGATTCATATCAGATTTCTTTTTAGTGTAATTTTTTATCATTACTTTATGAATATAAAGTGATTTAATAATAATGAAATTTTGTATTTTCGTTATTTTAAGAAAAAAATATTAGTTAATAACTAAATTCGCTTTTTATGAGCAAGTAGGTCATATCATTTGCCCAATTGTAACTTCTTTATTTTAATATTTAATTTGGAAAGACCCAGATAATATATAAAATTCGAAAAATATCTTTAAGTTAGTATTAAGTTAGTACATCTCTTGATTTTTTTATTGACCCCTTTTGTTTTGAAATTGAAAGGGGGTAGGATCCGGTAAATCGGAAACAATCAATTAAGAATAAAAAACTTTTTTATGGAACAGACATATCAATATTCGTGGATAATACCCTTCCTTCCACTTCCAGTTCCTATGTTAATAGGAGCGGGACTTCTTCTTTTTCCGTCGGCAACAAAAAGTCTTCGCCGTATGTGGGCTTTTCAAAGTGTTTTTTTGTTAAGTATAGTCATGATTTTTTCGATCAATCTGTTTATTCAGCAAATAAATGGCAGTTCTATCTATCAATATGTATGGTCTTGGATCATTAATAATGATTTTTCTTTAGAATTCGGTTACTTGATCGACCCGCTTACTTCTATTATGTCAATATTAATCACTACTATTGGAATTATGGTTCTTATTTATAGTGATAATTATATGTCGTATGATCAAGGATATTTGAGATTTTTTGCTTATATGAGTTTTTTCAGTACTTCTATGTTAGGATTAGTTACTAGTTCTAATTTGATACAAATTTATATTTTTTGGGAATTGGTAGGAATGTGTTCATATCTATTAATAGGGTTTTGGTTCACACGGCCTGTTGCTGCAAATGCTTGCCAAAAGGCATTTGTAACTAATCGTGTTGGGGATTTTGGTTTATTATTAGGAATTTTAGGTTTTTATTGGATAACAGGGAGTTTCGAATTTCGAGATTTATTCAAAATATTAAATAACTTGATTTCTAATAATCATAATGAAGTCAATTTTTTATTTGTTACTTTCTGTGCCGTTCTATTATTTTCCGGTGCGGTTGCTAAATCTGCACAATTTCCCCTTCATGTATGGTTACCAGATGCCATGGAGGGGCCTACTCCTATTTCGGCTCTTATACATGCTGCTACTATGGTAGCTGCGGGCATTTTTCTTGTAGCTCGGCTTATTCCTCTTTTCATAGTCATCCCTCACATAATGAATTTCATCTCTTTGGTAGGAGTAATAACAATATTATTCGGGGCTACTTTTGCCCTTGCTCAAAAAGACATTAAGAGAGGTTTAGCCTATTCCACAATGTCTCAATTGGGTTATATGATGTTAGCTCTAGGTATGGGGTCTTATCGAAGTGCTTTATTTCATTTGATTACTCATGCTTATTCGAAAGCATTATTATTTTTAGGATCCGGATCCGTTATTCATTCAATGGAAACTCTTGTTGGATATTCTCCAAATAAAAGTCAGAATGTGGTTTATATGGGGGGTTTAACAAAACATATCCCAATTACCAAAACCGCTTTTTTATTAGGTACACTTTCTCTTTGTGGTATTCCGCCTCTTGCTTGTTTTTGGTCCAAAGATGAAATTCTTAATGATACTTGGTTGTATTCACCAATTTTCGCAATAATAGCTTGGTTTACAGCGGGATTAACCGCATTTTATATGTTTCGAATCTATTTACTTACTTTTGAAGGACATTTAAACGTTCATTTTCAAAATTATAGTGGCAAAAAGAATACTCCCTTATATTCAATATCTCTATGGGGTAAAGAAGATTCAAAAAGAATTAACAAAAATTTTCGTTTATTAACGTTATTAACAATGAAAAATCATGATATTTTTTCTTTTTTTTCAAAAAAAACGTATCTAATTGATCAGAATTCAAGAAACATCACACAACCTTTTATTACTATTACCCATTTTGGAAATAAGAAGTTTTTTTTGTATCCTTATGAATCGGATAATACTATGTTATTTCCTATACTTGTATTGGTTCTATTTACGTTGTTCGTTGGATCCCTAGGAATTCCTTTCAACCAAGAAGGATTGTATTTGGACATATTATCAAAATGGTTAACTCCGTCTATAAACCTTTTACATCAAAATTTGAATAATTCAATAGATTGGTATGAATTTTTGAAAGATGCTATTTTTTCAGTTAGTATAGCTCTTTTTGGAATATTTATAGCCTTCTTTTTATATAAACCTGTTTATTCATCTTTACAAAATTGGGACTTAATTAACTCTTTTGTTAAAACAGGTCCTAAAAGAATTCTTTTGGACAAAATAATAAATGGTATATATGATTGGTCATATAATCGTGGTTACATAGATGCTTTTTATGCAAGATTCCTTATTGGGGGAATAAGAGGATTGGCCAAGTTAACTTCTTTTTTTGATAGACGAGTAATTGATAATTGATGGAATTACTAATGGAGTTGGTGTTTTGAGTTTCTTTGTAGGCGAAGGTATCAAATCTGCAGGTAGTGGGCGCATCTCTTCTTATCTTTTCTTGTATTTCTTTTTTGTAGCAATCCTTTTATTAATTTACTACTTTTTTTATTTATATCTTTTATAATCCCTTTTTCTTGAACGTATATGATAATCCAACGGTAGGCCTTCATGAGCTGCGCCCGACAGGAATTCCAATTCGGTAATAAGTTTGTATGACCATCTAGGGACTTTTTTACTGATTTCTTTTATTAAAAATTTTTGTTTTGTTTTTTGACCATTAGGGCTAGTTAGAATTGTATTCAATAAAAATTTGTAAAATTTGGCTCTTTTTTCTGAACCAATCCTTCCTTGTTCTTTTTCTGAAAATAAAGAGAGGCCCTTCCAATTTAAACTCGATCCCGATTCTCTATCGAATTTACTGATTAAAGTAAATAAATGACGATTTTCCGTTGAAAAAGTTTTTTTATCAAATCGGTCTATTTTCTGTTCAACCTCTTGGTAATCAGTATCAGGAAGAAGGAGACTATGAATCTTATTAATTTCCATTGTCTCTATTAAATTTTCTAACGAAATTTTATTTATGATTGAAGGTGAAATTTTTTTTTTGATTGTTCCCCGATATAACCCATTCAAAATGGGATCATACATTTTAGGCAAGTAATATTTTCTAGTCTTATCATTACACAATCTAGTACTTTTTTCGAGTATATCTAGAGAAAAAAATCCCGTATCTAGAGCCTCAATTCTATTTAAAAACTCGTTGTTTAAGTTGTTATTTTTGTGTTGGTTAGTATAAACCCAATGATTGTACAGTTCATCCGAAGAGAGTTTTTCTAGTGTGGGTAGGGACATCCTTCTTTGTATCATTTCTCCAAAAGTTGACAAGCTAGGCGGATACGTAAAAGAGATTCTTTCTTTTCCATCACTTCGGCATGTATAAAAAAAATATT